GGATATGATTCGATCAGGTCCTGAATAATCAAGAACCCCCCCCTTTTTACCGTAAGGATTCGAACTAAACAATTTGTGTCTCACTTGATCATTAGTCACGGAGAGGTCAGAAATAGATCTCCGTTCAACAGAATGAACATTCATTTGATCTTGATCCTTGTGGAGCGAAAAAGGCACTATACTGGATCTGCACAGAGATCCTGATAATATCCATAAATGACTTGTTTTGGGTAAGAGATGAACATTACCATATTTATATTCAGGTGCATGGTACACATCGGTACTCCAGTGCATTTCTCCCTCTGAGTCAGAATAAATATGTTTTCTAACTTTCTCTTTAACTTTATTAAAATTGAAAGTGGATGTTCCAGCGCGAATCTCAGCAATCACTTGTTCTGATTCTACATATTGATCATTTTGAACTAAAAGAAAACTTTTGGGTGGAATATTCACATTATGTAGAATATCGTGACTCTCAATAGTTACATACAGGTCTATATAACATAGAAAAGCAGGATGCCCATGACGTGTACGTGTGGGATGAACCAAATCCTCATTGAATTTGATTTTTCCCTTAAAAGGAGCTCGTACATGTTCTGCAGTACCACCTGTGAATACTCCACCGGTATGAAAGGTTCTTAATGTTAGTTGAGTCCCCGGTTCGCCGATTGATTGACCCGCAATAATACCTACTGCTTCTCCTAATTCGACCAGGTCGCCATGAGTGGGACTCTGACCATAACATAATCGACAGATCCAAGATATACTCCTGCAAAGAAAGGGGGTTCGAATATATATTGGTTGTGTTCGAAAGGTTATGAATCGAGTGACAAGTCCAACCCCAATATCTTTATTTTGAGCGGCAATGCAACGTAGGCCCATATATATATTGTATGCTAATACACGACCAATTAGTGTTTGGACCCAAATTCTTTCCGTCATCCCATTTCTAGGACTCACGGAAATGCCTCGGGTAGTGCCACAATCTGTTCTACGTACAACAATGTGTTGAACTACTTCAACAAGTCTACGCGTGAGGTATCCAGCATCTGATGTTCGTACAGCAGTATCCACAACTCCTTTGCGGGCTCCGTAGCAGGAAATGATATATTCCGTTAAAGAAAGTCCTTCGCGTAAATTGCTTTGAATCGGTAAATCAATCATTTGTCCTTGGGGATCCGACATTAATCCTCTCATACCTACTAATTGGTGTACCTGAGATGCATTTCCTCTAGCTCCCGAAAAGGACATTATATGGACTGAATTAGAAGGATCAGTCATCCTAAAATTAGGATGCATTTCTTGTCTCAAATATTCACTTGTAGCATACCATATCTCAATGGATTGGCGTAATTTTTCTACTGTGTGTACATTCCCATAATGATGGTGCTTTTCTAAAATGAAACTTTGTTGTTCAGCATCTTGGACTAGCCACCCCTTAGAAGGTACTGTTAAAAGATCATCAATTCCTAATGAAATGGATGTAGCAGTGGCTTGCTGGAAACCCAGAGTCTTTACTTGATCCAGGGTGTGCGATGTATATGCCATTCCGAAGTGATCTATTAATCTGCTAATAAGTCGTTTCATGGCAGACCCATCTATCGCTTTATTGTAAAAGAACAGATCAGCCCATTCTGCCATAAGTACTTCTCTATTCCGCTGAGTAGGATTCGCCAATGGGTTTGAGTCAGTGATTCGAAGACCTCCTTTACTGGATCTCGATTCATGTAGAAATTAAGGAATTATGATTCCAGTTGAACCGGAGAGATCAAAATTCCCGCGGTATTACAGAATTCCTTAGCTTAGGTACCGTATGAGTAGGCCTGACAAAACCCCTGTATGGCTTCTTCTATTTCTCGAGAAAAAGAAATATGACCAACAGTGGTTCGGGTGTATATACAAAGGGTTTGTTTTTTTATACGTCTTACTATTAGATAGTGCCCATAAATTTCATGATAGGTACCCAAAGATTCATATTGAACTTCGACAGGAACTTCTCTTGAGGCAATGACACGTTGATCTAGTCGCCACCGAAGCCACAAAGGACTATCTAAATTGATTCGTTTCTGCTGATAAACTATAAGTACATCATAGGAACTACAAAAATAGGGCTCTTTCTCTTTCGTAGTATATTTATACTTATAATCATTAACTGTTTCATTTTGATAGTTTATGCGATTCCATGGATTATACCTATTTGCACAAATACCTCGACGATTCCCGATCGTTAATACATAGAGTCCAATAAGCATATCTTGGGTTGGTACCGAAATGGGATCTCCAATAGCCGGAGAAAAGAGATTCATATGAGAAAACATAAGTAAACGAGCCTCCGCTTGCGCTTCCAAAGATAAAGGTACATGAACAGCCATTTGATCCCCATCAAAGTCTGCATTGAATCCTTTACGAACTAATGGATGTAAACAAATAGCACGTCCACCCCCTAAAATGGGCTGGAACGCCTGTATGCCTAATCTATGCAGGGTGGGCGCTCTATTCA